CTCCTTTGATTATTGATATAAGAAAGAAAGGGTATATGTATCGTATTTGTACTTACGGCTCGCTTCTACCGAAAATCCAATACAATAATAGATAATTTGTTACGATTAGCTTCATTGGATTTGAAGCATCAATCGTTTTAAATCAGAATCCCATTTTGACTCTGTGCCGTTAATTCCACTATGATTATTGATCAATAATCATAGTGGAATCATTCCTTGATAGAGATAGGAGACATAATTTACATGGATATAGTAAGTCTCGCTTGGGCTGCTTTAATGGTAGTCTTTACATTTTCCCTTTCGCTCGTAGTATGGGGGAGGAGTGGACTCTAGAGACACTACCATAATTGTAAATTGATTTATATTATATAAACCTATATTATATCTGTATACAATATTGGATAGTGTGTAGAAAAAACTATAGATATTATATTTATATTTCTACACACTATCTCATCATTTCTTCAATTATTGACAAGAACTAATAATTCTAGTTTCATTAAAATTAATTATTTTGACTGGCTGTTTTTACGTAAATGATAAGTAAAAAAGCGGTAGGAACTAGAATGAACAGTGTAGTAGCAATAAATGCGAGAATATTAACTTCCATAATCTCATTTTTTTTGTTTCGTAATAACTCGGGATCTAATCCCATAGAGATGAAAAATTTGATTCCTGTAAATTCAATAAGTTAATTGTATCCTGATGATGCCAAATGGATCAAAATATTATGAATAACAATAGATCCAATCTATCAAATCAATTAATTGTCGAGAATTTAATAGTATAACATAGGAAGACTTTTTATCCATACTAAATCAAAAATTAAATTTCTAATCCAATTCCAATATAGAATGCTATTGAATTTTTCGTCCTTTTCCATTCTTTCTTTTCTATAACCTACCTTCTTCGTTCTACTTAGTTAATACAGACAATTAATTTAAGTATCCGACAAAGTATCAGATGACCGGTATTCAATGGGTCAGGTCACACCTAAGACCCAAACAATATAAGTGAGATGGAAAAAGGACGGATTAAAAGATCTAATATTCCAACAGATTTACTAAAAAGGGGTACCTTGCTTGGTCTTTTATTTATTATTTATGAAAAAAAAAATTTTAAATATTTTAAATAATTTTAATTAAGATTATTATATATTATAATTATTATATATAATTTATGATTTTAAATTATAAATTAATAGATTTAATTAATATTAATTATTAATATAATATCCTCTTCTCTTTCTTGGATTGGGGGAGAACACATACATAAAAAAATTAGCATGCAATTTGAATGAGATAGATTTTTTTAATTAAAAATAGAGGATACACAAATCGGAGTTGGAAAAGGGCGCAGTTAAAAATAAAAAAGGCGCTCTGTTCCGCCGAGGTAATTATGTTAAGTTCATTGTATATTGTACAACAAAGGAATACAATTTGTGTATGTACTCCTGGTAAAAATATGGGCACTCTACTCCATTTCATTATGCAAGAACAATCAAAAAATAAAGTCAAATGAATAACGAATATGGTATCTCTTAAAATACTGACATAGAGTAATATAACCGATCGTACCAATCAATCTAGATATGTCTCTTCCTTATCAATCGGTACTATTCCGTAGTGAAAGAAATGAAAATTCCCGCATTTCTTTTGTCTGATGATAAATATAAAAATATCAATGTGAAACGAAAAAAAAAAAAAAAAAAATAAGGATTCTTAGATCTTGCTCCCTGTCCCACTTTTCTGTAAAAAGTGGGAGATGAATTTATCAATTCATCGGATCCTAGTTCGGGACTGACGGGGCTCGAACCCGCAGCTTCCGCCTTGACAGGGCGGTGCTCTGACCGATTGAACTACAATCCCAGCGAGGTGTATGGCATACATATTCTTATGGTTTCATATGGCATATATATTCTTATGGTTTCATAAGAACATTCTATTCGTCTCGTCGTGTTGTAACAGAAACAAAAATGATATACTGATATCATATCCACATGGATATGAACTATAGCAATAATTACTAGTAACCGGTGGTTCTTTTTTTTTATTGTCAAAAATGACTAATTAAAAAAAATATATATATGGATAGATCAAAAATAATGGTTGATCTTTGATTTTGACGGATAGGGCATTTCTATATTCTGGAGGACAAATTAAACTGGTTAAATCGTATTCAATGGAACGGCGAATTATTGGGCCGAGCTGGATTTGAACCAGCGTAGACATATTGTCAACGAATTTACAGTCCGCCCCCATTAACCGCTCGGGCATCGACCCAGGAAGAATTAATTCTAGGTTTAGTTATAATCCATGATCAACTTCCTTTCGTAGTACCCTACCCCCAGGGGAAGTCGAATCCCCGCTGCCTCCTTGAAAGAGAGATGTCCTGAACCGCTAGACGATGGGGGCAGATCCGCCCGACCATTAGCATACTATGCTGATAGTATGATAAGTTTTTTGGAATTGTCAATATACAATATAATTATAATATATTA